GTTAGAATATATTGACAAAAAATTTTCGATTTTGATAGAATTGAAACACGCAACAACGTTTTATTTTTATTACTATGCTAGTTCGAACGATTTATTACTGACGAGCCATAGCAATTGCACCTATCAAAGCAACTAAAAGAATTATGGAAATGAGTTCAAATGGAAGGAAAAAATCTGTTGATAAATGAATCCCAATTTGTTGACTATTACTTAAAAAATCTTGTTCTATAATCTGGTTTGATCTTGTAGTCCAAATAATACCGTACCATGACGTATCTGTAATAATAGTAATTAGTGAAGCAAAAATACTTGCACAAACCATCGCAGTCACCCCATCCCCAACAGTCCAAAGAGTAAAATCGTTGTAAGATGCTGAACCATTCATAAACATCACAGCAAATATGATTAAAACATTTATAGCTCCCACGTAAATAAGGAGCTGTGCGGCCGCTATAAAATGGGAGTTTGATGAAATATATAATAAAGATATACAAACAAGAACCAATCCCAATGAAAAGGCAGAATAAATTGTATTAGTAAGTAATACCACCCCTAAACCTCCTAATATAATAACCAATCCTAGAAAGACTAAAAGAAAATCATGTATTGATCCGGGTAAATCCATTTTATGTAAAATAAGAAATAAATAAAAAATCTTTCATGATCTTATTGACCTGACCAGGAAATGGACCCTATTTTTTTATGATATGTTTTTATGAATTTAATTCTAAATGCTAAGAAATTCTAATGAGTGTGGATTGATGTGTATCCAATAATTGAATCAATCTCGTTTTTTATCAGAATAATAAATTTAAAATGGGAGCTATATATGTTAAAAAAATTACTGATAGATGATATATCACTCGATTTTAACTCCAAATGACGCCTCGATTCTCATCAACTAATTATTGGGATTTCTATTGTAGTTATTGACCAAGGAAAAAGAAAACTAAAATTTTTTAATCATGGGGTTGACGTATTTTTTCTTTGAGGCGAATTCAAAATTGTTCTAATTGTGTAATCGTCAATTACTGGCATTGGTAAACGACCCAAAGCTATTTGATTATAATTCAATTCGTGACGATCATAAGTAGAAAGTTCATATTCTTCAGTCATTGATAAACAATTTGTTGGACAATACTCAACGCAATTACCACAAAAAATACAGATTCCGAAATCAATACTGTAATTAAGCAATCGTTTCTTTCTAATATTCGTTTCCAATTTCCAATCCACAACAGGTAAATCTATAGGACATACACGAACACATACTTCACAAGCAATGCATTTATCAAATTCAAAGTGGATTCGACCGCGGAAACGTTCCGATGTGATTAATTTTTCATAAGGATATTGAATAGTTACAGGTAAACGATTTGCGTGCGATAAGGTAATCATAAAACTTTGACCAATGTATCTTGCAGCTCGGACTGTTTGTTGACCATAATTCATGAACCCGGTTACCATGGGGAACATATCGTGAATATATCGAATTTTTTTTTCTCTTGTTTGGGACAGGTCGTGATAGTGTATTTACAGTGCAAGGAGTTGGGAAGAAGTTGTTAATAATAGATTACCTAGAGAAATAGGTAAAAGAAATTTCCATCCAAGGTTTAATAATTGGTCCATTCTTAACCTAGGTAAAGTCCATCTTGTTGTGATAGGAATAAACAAGAACAAATATGTTTTAGCTAATGTAATAAAGAGAAAAATTGTGGTTCCAAAGACGCCACCTACTTTATTTATTTCAAATAGTTCAGGAATAAACATGTACGGAATAGAGAGATTCCACCCACCCAAGTAAAGAACTGTTACAAACAATGAAGAAACTAGTAGATTTAGATAAGAAGCAACATAAAATAAACCAAATTTGATACCAGAATATTCAGTTTGATAACCCGCTACTAATTCTTCCTCTGCTTCTGGTAAGTCAAAGGGTAATCTCTCACATTCTGCTAGGGAGGAAATTATAAAAACGATAAACCCGATAGGTTGACGCCACAAATTCCATCCCCAAAACCCATATTTTGCCTGTGCCTCAACTATATCAACTGTACTTGAACTGTTAGATAATTATAGTCGGTGATAACATCACTGTTCCCATCGCTATTACAGAACCGTACATGAGATTTTCACCTCATACGGCTCCTCCAGGACCACAAAGAAATCTAAGGACCGGATCGGCATTCTTTAATGGCGATATGTTCTAGATCGAGTAAAAATCTATTGAGAGGTCCCGAATTAGACCAATGTAATTCTGTCTGCTATAAAAAAAAAAAAAAAGTACTTCTGAATTGATCTCATCCTTTAATAATTTAGAATGTTTTTTTGAGTAATAACTTAAACCTTCAATAAAATACTCCTTCTATAAATATTCATAGATATTTGAACCCAGCTTTTTCAATTACGAAAAAGAATTAGATATTACATTAGTTCATAAATAATGCCAAGAATTTGCTTTCTATATAAATTAAAGAATAAAGATCTTTCTCTCTCTTTTTTTATTCATTTTTTATTGTAATTGCAGTCTTTCTACCTTTTCGTTCCTATTCTTGTTTCTAAAAAGTGGATTCAAAAAAAGTAAAGGATTATTTCGTTCTTGATAGTAATTTCTTTAATCGGTGGATAGGAGCATACTCTGGATCGGAATCATGGGGAGTACTACCTGATCATTTCTACTAACGTAAAGCCCCAATTGGTCTTCCTTTTATGCGGAAACGGCCCTTTGTATTTTGTATAATTTACATAATCTCTATTACTAATCCCTTGTGTAATTTGGTGTTTCTAACCATCCACTCATTTTTGCCCAATCGCCTGTTATGGTAGTCGGGTAATATAGCCAAACGCTAATGAAAACCCCATACAGTTGATCTTGTGAACCCGCTTCAAGCCATGATGCCCAACCAACCAATCTTGGGGTAAACAGTCTCTACTGCTTATATTTACTTTTGCTTAATCCTGGTACATAGGAAATGAGACTCGACTTCTTACTGCAAACTTATAAGCTGTTTTTTTTCACTCAGAGAACTATCTGATTTAGTTCATCAACACTAACGATGAACAAAAAACGGAGACTATCTATTCAACGCTTTCCGCGAAAGAACGGAAATAGTCAAAAGTTTATGTCTCAACGAGTCACACGTAGAGATATTGATAACACGCATAGAGTTAATGGTATTTCATAACTAATGGATTGAGCAGCTGCTCGTAAACCACCTAAAAAGGAATATTTATTATTTGATCCATATCCTGATATAAGAAGTCCAATAGGAGCAATACTTGAAATAGCGATCCATAAAAAAACCCCGATATTTATATCAGCTAGGATAAAATGATAACCAAAAGGAATTACTGAATAACTTAGTAAAATTGATATGACCGCTACCGATGGTCCGATACTGAATAAACCACTATCTCCTCTAGATGGAATAATATTTTCTTTAACAAGTAGTTTTGTCCCATCTGCTATAGCTTGGAGAATTCCTAAAGGGCCGGCATATTCAGGTCCAATACGTTGTTGTATCCCTGCGGATAGTTCTCTTTCTAACCACACAATTACTAGTACACCTATTGTTATTCCCAATACAAGAGTCAAAATAGGTATAAACATCCATATGATCCCATAGATCTCCTTTAAAGACTCCAATCTGTAAAAAGAATTGATATCTTGTATTTCTGTTCTATCAATTATCATTTCAACGGTCAACTTCTCCCATAATGATATCTATACTACCTAGTATCGTCATAATATCAGCCAATTTCATTCTTTTAACTAACTGAGGAAGAATTTGCAAATTGATAAAACCTGGCGGTCGTATTTTCCATCGCCAAGGAAAAACACTTTGATCTCCTATCAAAAAAATGCCCAACTCTCCCTTTGGTGCTTCGATTCTCGCATAAAGTTCTTGTTTCGACAATTCAAAAGTGGGCGAAGGCTTTTTACTAATGAATCGATATTCAAAATCATTCCATTTTGGATCCCTTACTATATCAAAATCAAAGCATCGGTTTTCTAAATTCTCATAGGGCCCTCCTGGAATTCCTTCCAGAGCCTGTTGAATAATTTTTATAGATTCCGTCATTTCGCCGATTCGTACTAAATAACGAGCTAACGAATCCCCTTCTTTTTGCCATTTGATTTCCCAATTTAATTCGTCATAACACTCATAATGATCAACTTTACGAAGATCCCACTTTATTCCGGAAGCTCGTAGCATTGGTCCTGATAAACCCCAATTTATTGCTTCCTCTTCGCTAATAATCCCTACTCCCTCAACTCGGTCTAAAAAAATAGGATTTCGTGTAATAAGGTTTTGATATTCAGCAACCCCTGTTAAAAAATAATCACAGAAATCTAAACATTTATCTATCCAGCCATGGGGTAGATCAACAGCGACTCCTCCGATACGAAAATAATTATGCATCATTCTCATACCAGTGGCAGCTTCGAATAGATCATATACTAATTCTCTTTCTTTGAAAATATAGAAGAAAGGGGTTTGTGCCCCAATATCGGCCATAAAAGGTCCGAGCCATAACAAATGAGAAGCTATACGACTCAACTCCAACATAATTACTCTGATATAGCTGGCTCTTTTCGGTACTTGAATATTTCCTAACTGCTCTGGTGCATTTACGGTTATCGCTTCTGTGAACATAGTAGCTAAATAATCCCACCTTGTTACATAAGGCAAATATTGTATAATTGTTCGGTTTTCTGCTATTTTTTCCATTCCTCTGTGTAAATAACCCAATATTGGTTCACAGTCAATAACATCTTCACCATCTAGAGTAATGATGAGTCGAAGAACACCATGCATTGATGGGTGCTGAGGACCCATATTTACTATCATGAGGTCTTTTTTTGTAGCTGGTACATTCATAGGTTTTTCCCCGATTGATTCTTCCACGAATTGTCGAAAATAATAAAAATTCAAGATCGAACATCAAATAATTAAAGTTCTTTTAAATTAAAATTAGTGAGTTTTTGGCTCACGAATTTCCAACCGACCAATTAATTCTTTATAACGTACTCGATTTTTCTTTGACAAATAAGCTAGTAATCGTTGACGTTTTCCCAGAATTTTACGTAAACCTCTCTGAGATAAATAGTCTTTTCTGTGCAATTCCAAATGTGAAGTAAGTCGTCGTATCTTATTAGTGAAACTTAATACTTGAAATTCAACAGACCCCGGGTTTTCTTCTTTTTTTTCTTGGAAAAAAACTGAAATGAATGAATTTTTTACCATAAAACGTAAATTGCTCCCCCTTTTATTGTTTAAAGATATTTTTTTATTGTTAATTTTACTGATCAGAAATAATAAAAAAGAATAATGCTAACCATTTGAATCGGGTATACTAAATTAAGTTATCTACTCTTAATTTTCTCAAAAAAAATTCCGTTGATTTTTTTATTTATAGATCGAATTATCATGGAATGTAAGATACTACATGTATGTATTAGTTTGCTTTGAAATATTAGATATGTTACCTGATATCTGATATCTAGCAAAAATTTATCGTCGTCTATTTTAAAATTGTGGATATTGATATTGTGGATACATATGTAGCCTTAACACACTGAAACTACTGCTATTAGTGGTATCAAACCAATAGCGATTCATACAAGCTAAATCTTCTAATCGATAAGTGGGCCACAGAAAGAACTTTAATTTATTTTTATCTATATCAAGACTTGGGCTTGTATCCAAAAATTTAACACAGTTTTTTACGTTCGTTCCATCCCAAAGTATGGGATTTAGACCCGCACCCTTCCCTTTTCTTGAATTGAATGAAATTACAATTCTCAATTCTCTCCGACGTCTAGGTGATAAAATATTTTCGGGAACGAGCAAAGCATAATCGTTTTTATCTCTATTTCCAGTTATTTTTTGATGTCTTATACTTATAAGGGATTTAAAAAAATTATTTTTATCACCATATCTTTGATTAATGCGATCTTTATTCTTATGAACCAATGAAATACTTATGCTTTGATATCTAATAAATTGTCCATTCGTTTTGACAGACAGACGAACCGGTTCGATGCTAACCCCCCCTCCTTTCACCAATTCGGGAATATGGACATCCTTGTGACTCAGCATTATATTGAAAAGCATTTCGCCTCGTTGCAGAGAGGATATAAAAACTTTTCGCGGGCTTCTCAGTCTAAGCAGGAGACAATATACCTTGATATTATTGATTAGTTGTTGATTAAAAAAAGAATCATTTCTAAATTGAATAAGCAAATTATTTTGTAGGAAAAAATCTAATTCTGTTTCTGTAGCGCTTGTGTTTTGCTTTTTATTTGTATGATTTTTTATGACTGATCCCGCATAATCTTCTTCAATATATTTTTTTTCATTGATGTTTTTATTTGTACTAATCGGTGCATTTCCCTGAAAAAAAAAAAAAAGTAATTTTATGGGTATGACCCAGGGTTTTATTTTATATGAATTATAAAGTAACATAACTTCTGGGAAGAACCAAAGTTCAAAATCGGATATGGCCTTGCTTTGTATTTCTTCATTCATTCCCATCCAACCAAATTGTTTTTTATTGAAGGGGTTGATGTCTTCATGAATTGTGAGATAAAAAGGATATTTCTTATACATTTTATCAACTTTTTGATCGTGACTAGTCTGTTTATTACTGGTGCTATGGATCCAAGCCTCACTAGTGAGCTTCTTTCTAACACTAAAATGGATAATTTTCCAATCCGCATATTTTCTATCCGGATTTTTAGCCATAATAGCATCTTTTCCTAGATAATTCTTGAGAAGTATAATTGCCAACCCATCAAATAATTTTTGTTTATCTATGTTGTAATTATAAGAAATCTCTTCGGTATTGTTTACGTGTAATGATGATACATAACTGTAGGAGTTCCTCTTAGCTTCATAATTAATAGATTTAGACGAGAAGAGGTCATATTCAGAGTGTCTTTTAAAATTTTCTTTTTTATTTGGTAATAGAGAATAAGTTTCTTTTTCATATGAATACCATTTGTTTAAATCTTTTTGGGGGGCTTTATTAACTCTATTTTGCCATTTTTGGGCTACTAATTTAGACCATTGAATTTTAGATAAATTATATTGATAATGAACCCTTAACCAATTTTTCCATTGATTCAGTCTAGAATTACGAAGTTTTTTATTTTTTAATTCGGAACTAAATATTCCTTGTGTTCTAAAATATCCCGTTAGTTCGTTTTTCTTTAAAACGGGTGTTCCGTGATATTGAAGAACAGATCTTAAGTTAATAACGTGGGTTTTTGATAATTTGTAAAATACATATGCTTGTGACAAAGAAGGTAAGTTCTTTGAATATTTTTTAATATTACTAATATTAGAAAGTGACTTTATAAAGTGAATTTGTGTGTTTTTTTTTTTCTCAATTCTTGCGGGATTTGCTTTAATATAAATAGTGTAAATGTATTTTTTAACTTTTTTTGTTGTTGATTCAAGAAAAACTTGTGTGTCGATCCGAAGAATATTAATC